AGACCATGGATCAATTCCCCTCTTCTTACATTTTGAAGTCTTGAATGCACCCATAATTCTGAGCTTCATGTTCCTCCTCCCAAGATACATGTCAGAGCCGGGGGCATCCCAATCAAATTAAATGGGATGACAGTTTCTCAGTCTAAATCTGTCAAATGAAAATTTTGATCAAATCACACATCGCAATATACTAGGCCCTCTAATTCCCTAAGGGGCTTATCTAAAATATTCGCAATAGAACTAGGAAGACGTTTCAAATACCACACATGAGTCACTGGACATGTCAGTTTGACGTATCCCATTTGGTACCTTCGTATCCGAGAATCAACAAATTCCACTCCGCATTCTTCACAAAATTTCGGGTCTTCTTTTTCAGTCCCAATCCCTCGGTAATTTCCACAAGCACAAATCCCACTTTTTATGGGTCCGAAAATTCTTTCACAAAACAATCCATCTTTCTCCGGTTTATTAGTTTTATAATGAAAAGTATAGGGTTTTGTCACCTCTCCAACTATCTCTCCATTGGGTAAAATTTTTTTTGCCCAAGCCATGATTTGTTGAGGGGAAACTGGTCCAATTCGAAGTTGTTGATGTTTATACTGGTCGATCATAGAATAGAAATTCTGATTCATTGAGATCAAGCTTCCTTCCTGTCCATCTGAAAGTTCTTTTCAGATACAAGGAAATGATTCAGTTCCAGGGACAAAGATCGTAGTTCTCGAACGAGCAATCGAAAAGATTCTGGAGCACCCTCTGGATTAGGTACTGTTGCTCCAATAATCGTAGCACCAAGTACTTCCTGACGAGCTCTAATATGATCAGATTTATAAGTAAGCATCTCTTGTAAAATATGAGCAACACCAAATCCCTCTAGAGCCCAAACTTCCATTTCTCCTACTCTTTGTCCCCCTTGTTTGGCCCTCCCTCTAAGGGGTTGTTGTGTAACAAGTGCGTAATGCCCACTGGAACGTCCATGGATTTTATCATCAACTTGATGAATTAATTTTAGGATATAGGACTTTCCTATTAGAACAGGTTGTTCAAAAAGATCTCCCGTTCTTCCATCAAATATTCTGCTTTTTCCCGGATATTCGGGTTCAAATACCCATGGATTTTTTGTTTTCTTACTGGCTTCATATAATTCAGAAAACACTAGTTTTCTTGAGGCCTCTTGCTCATATCTCTCATCAAAAGGTCCTATTCTATAATGTTTATTTAGCAGATCCCCCGCTAACCCGAGCGAACATTCAAATATCTGTCCCACATTCATTCGTGAGGGGACTCCTAATGGGTTGAATACCATATCAACGGGCGTTCCATCTTGCAAATAGGGCATATCTTGTCTAGACAAAATCTTAGAAATTATACCCTTATTCCCATGCCTTCCAGCTACTTTATCACCTACTTTGATTTCACGTTTCTGTGAAATATATACACGAATCTTTTCTGGATTAGAATTGGAAACTCCCTTTATATGGATCCATCTCACATCAATAACTCGACCCCTTCCTCCTATAGGTAGTCTTAGAGAAGTTTCTTTTGAAGTGGATACCTGAATACCAAGTATAGCTCGTAATAATCTATCCTCCGGAGCATATGACGATTCGCTCGCTGTCTGAGGTGTTAATTTACCTACTAAGATATCACCTGTTTCTATCCAAGATCCCAGCATCACAATTCCATTTCTGTCTAAATTTCGGAGTAAACGAGCCTCTAAATGCGGGATATCCTTAGTGATTCTTTCAGGACCTTGGCTTGTTACATGAGTCTGAATTTCATATTTCCGGATGTGAAAAGAAGTATAAATATCTTCATAGACCAGACGTTCGCTAATTAGTACTGCATCTTCAAAATTGTAACCTTCCCATGGCATATAAGCTACTAATACATTTTTTCCTAAAGCGAGTTCCCCACCAGCTGTAGCCGCACCGTCCGCTAGAATTTGTCCCTTTTTAATGTATTTACCCCGCTGAACCTGAGTTTTTTGATGCATACAAGTATTTTTGTTGGAACGTTGATACATAACTAATGGAATGCTTATAGTATCCCCATTACTTGAGAAAATGATCTTTTGAGTATCAGTATAAATGATTTTTCCCTTGCGTTCGGCTATAGCTGAAATCCCCGAATCTAGAGCCGTTTGGCCTTCCAACCCAGTTCCAACAATGCACTTCTCGGACCGAGAAAGGGGAACTGCTTGGCGCTGCATATTAGAACTCATTAAAGCTCGATTCGCATCATTATGCTCGATAAAAGGAATGAGGGAAGCTCCAATAGAAAAATATTGGAAAGGAAAAATGCTTCTAAGATGAATCTCTTCCCATGCAATAGTCAGGAATTCTTGACGATATCGAGCTGGAACAACCTGTTGTTCTTGAATACCCCGATTCAAGGCCAAAGAATTTCCTGCTGCTACCATATAATATTCATCTCTATTTGGTGATAAATAAACCATCTGTGCATTTTTTGATCTATCAGATAATTCATAAAACGGACTCTCTATAGATCCCCAATAACCAACCTTCACATGAATAGCTAATGATCCAATAAGTCCAACATTGATTCCTTCGGACGTGTCAATTGGGCAAATACGTCCATAGTGACTCGGGTGGATATCTCGTATCCGAAAACTAGCAGTTCGCCCCGTCAATCCTCCAGGACCCAAATAACTCCATTTTCGCCCATGAACAATTTGTGTCAACGGATTAGTTCGATCCAAAACTTGAGATAAAGGGTGTAGGCCAAAAAACGATTCATAAGTAGTTGTTAATGAAGTTGAAGTTACCAAATTTTGAGGAGTCGGTATCAATTTATGCCTGATTGCTCCACATATAGTTCCTCGAACCGTATTCTCTAAACGAACAAGAGCCAATCCGAATTGATCCTGTAATAGATCTGCTACAGAACGAATACGTTTATTTCTCAAGTGATTCATATCGTCAAGTGTACCCATTCCCAATTTCATTCCAATCAAATGATCCACAGCAGCCAATAGATCTCGTGGTAACAAGAATGTATTGTTTTGGGGTATATCAAGATTAAGTCTCCGGTTCATATTTCGTCGACCAATCTTTCCTAATTCACATCTTTGTTGAAAAAATTTCTTTTGTAATTCCTTGCATAAGGACTCAGAAAATACCGGATTCCCCCCTACACAAGCAAATTGTTGATAAAATTCCAAAATAGCATTTTCTTTTGACCCAATCTTTTTTTTCTCTTTATCATTCGGGAAAGACAAGAAAATTTCAGGGTAACAAACATTATCTAGAATTTCTCTTATATTCAAACCCATAGCTGATGATAGAACTAGAATAGATATTTTTTGTTTTCTACTTACACGGGCCCATATCCTTGCTTTTCTATCAATTTCTAATTCCGACCTTCCCCCCCAATCCGATATTATAGTACAAGTATAGACAGAAATTCCGTTATGTTCCAACTCTGAACGGTAGTAAATACCGGGACTTTGCAATATTTGGTTGATCACAATTCGGTATATTCCATTTACTATAGAGGTTCCAAAAGAATTCATTATAGGGATGTTTCCAATAAAAACGGTTTGTTCTTGCATATTTCTACCAGTTTTCCAAATTAAGACCGCGGGGACATATAATTCAGAAGAATATGTGAGTGATTCATACACAGCATCTCTTTCTTTTATAAAGGGCTCTACCAATTGATATGTTTCCACAAATAATTGAAATTCAATTTCTTGATCTCTATCTTCAATTTTTTGAAACTTATGAAATTCTTCCGTCAAGCCCTGATTAATGAACCTACAAAATCCCTCAAATTGTATCTGACTAAATCCAGGTATTGTGGACATTCCCTCATTTCCATTCTGGAACATCTTAATCTGAAATTTCCTATTTATTGAAAAAATCCCATTATTGGCTTGGCTCACTATTCATCGAACCCTACCGATTGATCTAGCAATGATGGAATGAATATTCTGTTTACTGAATCACATAAAATTTGAGTCAACTCCATCCATATATATCATACGTATGAACGGAAGCAAGACAGAAAAATGGAGGGCATTTTTGATACAAGTTCAAATAAAAAGAAATGGAAATTGATAAAGCATTCCTGGGAAAAATTCTGTCACTTAGGCTGATGGAGTCTTTTATCGGATGTCAAAATTGATCCAATTTATACCTAATTCTTTTATTATGATATTACGATCAAGGGTACAAAAAAATAAAAATTTAATGAATTAAGGATTCAATCTGCTCTCTATGAATGAGATAAAAACAGAAGAATCAGGAACAGCATAGAGTTTCCCCTTTTTTTAGCACACGCAATTGAATGTTCAAAAAGGAATTCGCAAATCTTTTTTTATCGTATAATTTCTAAAATACAATGGAATTGCATACGTATTACGTATATAGTCATAGGAGTAATCTTTAGGAAGTACATGCCAATATAGCTATCTAGCTATTCGTATATCACATCTTTTATCATAATTGAACTTGGTGCAACATAGGTTTCTATCATAATGTCTATCTTATATTCATATTCAAGTACGATGATCCTATATAGGGATATGTGCATAAGAAATAGACCCGGGTTCGGTATTCACGTATAAAAATTTATGTTCTGGGATTTACATATAACCATATATTTTCTTATAATTAGAATTGATAATGATTAGTCGTAAATCAATTGGATTTTGCATCCATTAACCATTAAGGTAATACAAATGGATATACAAAATTAAGAGCTGTTCGCTAATTCAAAGTAAGTAAGAGTAAAGAGTAAAAGAGTAATAAGTAAATAGTTAATGAAGTAAAGAATGAATTATTCTAAATTGCCCTGCATTTTACAGTCTGTGACCGGGGCCGGGAATCTTTTCACTTTTCTATAGATCTATCGAATCTATAGAAAAGTGAAAAGAGAAGGTAAGTTTTTAAGCGACGCGTGTTTTGAGATAAAATCAATCGAAGAAAAGGATAGGATAGAAAAAGGATCCAATAAAAAAGAGGAATTCTTTTTTGGAAAAGGATAAGTACAATGGGATTCAAGATCCAAAAAGAAAAGAGATTAAGAAAGTAAAAAATTTAAATCAAAACAAAATGAGGAAAGGAATAGAAATAGAAAATATAAAGAAATATAATTATATAATTTATTATAATTTATATACTTAATATACTTTTTATAATACTTTTTATAATTATATTATAATTATAGAAATTCTAGAATTTCTTTATCTTTATCCATTTTGGATGGAATTTGGCGGCATGGCCAAGTGGTAAGGCGGGGGACTGCAAATCCTTTATCCCCAGTTCGAATCTGGGTGTCGCCTGATCAACAAAAAAATACTTGAAATTTATTAATCCTGTTGATCGAACTTGACGAATTCTTGCCCCGTAAAAGCATAGGCAAGGGCTAGGTCTGTTGATACTTGATTTTGAGAACTCGTAGGGCCTATAAAAGCCTGTCATCTTTTTTCTCAAAATCTGGGTTCTGAGTGTGGCTCAAAAAGGTACCAAGAAATCTTGAGAATTCATTCTGGGTATCAGAACTATGAAAGTAAGAAGTCGGAAATCTTGGTATCCAAAGGTTCCTAAGATACACTCCTTTTTGGCTACTAAGGTTGAAGAAAGGATTCTAAAAAAGACTATAAAGACTCCCTAATTATTTTACACTAGAACTTTCTTAATATTGAGGTAGTGTCTACTCACTCTGTTTGCGATGAAATGAGATTGGATAGGCTGATGGTAAATTCATTGAATAATTGTGACAAAGAACTGAAGATACTTTGTATTCAGACTCACTAGAGGCTCTGAGTGCTGCTCATAAATTTAATCAGAATGGTTGAATGGCTCTTCTTTCTATTTACTATTTATATATTTTAATATTTTATTTTATATATATTATATATTTTTTTTTCAATTCTTTCTATTTCAATAGAATTCTATTGAATAAGAAATATAGGAACTTTTTATGAGTAGATTCATGAAATTGTTTCATAAATAACCGTAAGTAAGAATCCTATTTTTCTTTCTATTTCATTGAGTCTATTTCATTTAGATTGAGTATAGATAAAAGATCTTCCTATGTTAGACTATTCAATTCGCGACGATAAATTCATTTGATATTGTTATATTGTTATTCATAATATTGTTAGTATCATCAAGATGCAATTCATACCTTTGAATTGATAGGAGTCCACTTTATCATCTCTATGGGATTAGATCCCGAATTATTGTGAAAGAAGAAAACAAAGAGATTATGGAAGTCAATATTCTTGCGCTTATTGCTACTGCGCTGTTCATTTTAGTTCCTACTGCCTTTTTACTTATCATATACGTCAAAACAGTCAGCCAAAATGATTAATTTGAATGAAACTTGAATTATTCATTTTTATCAATGATTGAAGAAATGAAAGGGTTTAAAACTCTAGTTAAGTCTTAAATGAAATGGTGGAATAAGAAGTATCTTAGATAGTGTGGTAGAAAGAGCTATATATAGCTCTTTCTACCACACTATACGATTGAGTATTGTAGAATATTTCATATTCATTCATATTCTTAGTACATAAAACATAAAGTTGTATTGTATACAGAAAGAAGCTTTCTCTTATATAGATCAATAGATCAATTGACAATAGATATTTATATCTAAGTAATAATATATATTAGACGTACATCAAAATGAAATAACACTTGAATTTTCTATTTTTTATCTACACCCATTTGTATACATTTTGATCAATCCAAAAGAATTGCAAGCCCAACTGCTTGAATTCCTGATTCTTTATATATCTTCTTATGCTTATGGATCCGGGGCCCATCGAAAGAATTAATGTAGGAAGAATAGTACAGGCATATACTATATACCATATAAATACCATATATATAAATACCATATAATATACATATCATATATTAGAGAATTATAGAAATCTAAGAATATTAGATAATAAATAATAATAAAAGAAAACTATTTAATTATTTAATTTTAATTATTTAATAGAGGATTAATTAGAAATCTAATACTAGTAATATATCTAAAAAATACTATCTAAATATAGATAAACTAAAGTAAGTCAAGTTTTTTTTTAAGCTTTCGCAAAACGATTACAATTGATACAAATAGATTTTTCAGTAAAGTGCTAAATTAGTAATCTTCCTAGTTCTAAAGCCCACTCCTTCCCCATACTACAAGTGAAAGAGAAAATGTAAACACTACCATTAAAGCAGCCCAAGCGAGACTTACTATATCCATGCAAATGATGTCCCCTATCTCTATGAAATGAAGGAATTTTTCCATTATTGATTTATAATCATAGTGGAATCAATGGTGCAGAGTCAAAATAGGATTCTTTATTGTTATTGTATCAGAAATACCATCTCATTTTCCCGCTTTTCCACTTTTCCTTTTCTATCACCTATTCTTTTCTTGTACACTTATCCAATTATTCATTCTTATTCCTTTACTTATTTTACTTATATCTTTTTACTTATTTTACTTATATCTTATATATAAAATAGAAAA